AAAAGACTTCGCTAATCATAATAAGGTTGGTCTTACCTTCGTCCGGGGACTCGAACGATAAGATCGCTGATGCCGACCACCCTACTTTAATAGTTTAGTAGGAGAAAGGAAAACAACGCTCGATCCATGGAGTCCGTCATCGGATCTCCTCATTAACAGATAGAGTTGAAGAATCAATTAGCCCGGGATTTCTGATTTAGATCTTCAACTACTTCCAAGAGAGTCTCATGCTACGATACGAGTAGAATACATAAGAGTATAGTCCGGGTAAACTAAATCTGATTTTTACGTATACCTTTTTATTGGAAACCTAAAAAGTAGCAATCCTGACTGCGGGAGCAGACCTTTTTGAGATTCATTCTTGCATTCTAGTCTAACTCTCTTTTCTGTCTGTCACGGGATCTCTACTACTTGACTTGCGACTTAAGCTAGCAGACTGAGCTTTTTAGCTTGAGCGAGAACGAAGGCAGAAATCTCTTTTTTAGACGGAACTCTTTGAGCTGGAGCTTTGGACTCGACGAGGTATTGGGTGCTTGCCCTATTGAGAGTATCTTCCATTCTCTCTTCACCAGACAGATAGACAAATAGGCAATCCGATAGATAGATTATGGCTTCCTTACTATCAGCAAGCTCCCACAGGCGATGAACTGCTTCCGACTTCTTCATTCGGTTTGTAGCCATACCGTCTAGAGTGCAAAATTCCTTTTAATTCAAGTAGCTAGATTCAAGCAAGCATTCTAGCAAAACGATCTTTTGACAATGGGCTCTGCCCAACACTGGGACTGACTGACTTTATACAGAGAGAGAAAAGGCAGCAATCCAAGCTCTTTTTGAATCGGATATTATATTATTGGATAGGCTAAGCTAGGTGTAGCCCGCTTTCTCTACGGTTTTGCTGAACTTGTCAAGCCAGTGTAGGCTTGCTTCGCATAGGCTACACAAGCCAGGGGGCCTTTAGGGAATTTTGTAGAATGATATGATAGATTATAGGATAACACTTTCTAAGGCTGAAAGGGATGGCATGGGTTAAGCATCTGACTTTGGACGTTCGAGCTAAGTTATTTAATAAGGGTCTTATCCTACTAATTAATTGGGAATCCTTTTTACAAATCTCCTCCTCAGAGCGCCCTGTAACCTTACCTTTTCTGAATGGTACACTTTAGTTCAGAATGGAAGAAGAGCAGTCGTCGATTGATTTAAAGTGGATTGGATTGACGGCATTCATCAGTTGATTTCAAATTGACTTTTCTTTTCTGATCGAGCGAGGTCCCTTTTGGGCTAAAAAGTCCTTTGAGCCGTGGAATCCCTTTTGTATTTATTTAGGAGAATAGGCGCATTGATTAGGTTACGTGGTTTGAGCAATCTGCAGGAAGTTTCTTTTTTCTTGATTTTTGTCTTTCAGATACCATTCATATTTAAGACGGATAGGGCATATTTGACTAGGAAGCAAGCAAAGCGAGTCCCTCCATACCAGCTAGCAGTCTTGTTTAGGGAGTCTCCTTCTTTACTGAGTAAGGTTCCCGGGTGCCTATGCGATTATTAAGGCAGGGTGCTACTGTACCAGTAGTAGAGTGGCTTGAATCAAATCGTTTGTCTAGAGAGGGTGTAGCGATAACCAAAGCTGACTGTACTAGAAACTGAAGATGCTGTATAGGCAACTGGCCTTAGAATAGTGTATTGAACTACAGGACAGGAACGACCCATAATCATTGACGAAGAGGAAGGCTTGGAAAGGGATCAAACATATTGAAGAGAAGCTTTCACAAAGGCCAATAGCCGATAGCGGATGTCACTAGCCTGAACTTCTTTATCTACTTGAAAGCTGATGAGAGTACGGCTTTCTTCAAGGAAGTGTCCCTATGAGATTCTATTAGTAAAGAGCCCTTGGATTCGCCTTTTTCCGTAAGCCTAAAAGCAAGGGACTGCAAGAGCTGACCTTTAAATCTTATCCATTGAAGAAGACAGACTTCAAGACGAAAACCTGCCCCTTTCTTATTATTAATAAGAAAGGTTGCTTGAGCCAATCCTTAAATCGTGGGAGGAAAAGGCAGAAAAGTGAGCCCACCCCAGGCAAATCCACTTCTCGTTATCTTGTTCCTGGTCAAGCTCCCGTACCCGCTCCTTACTCCCATCCTCCTCATCGAATTAAAGTAACGTAAGGTTTCGTAAGAAACAATTGAATAAGCGTATCAAAGAGAATGAGGTCTAGCACTCCGGAATACCATCGAGAAAGAGCAATAGAACAAGGTGAGAATAAGATATAACAAATGGGTAGGACAACCAAAGGCAATTCAATGGCTTTATAGGAGAATCGGTATACTTAGTGCGTAGGCAGGCCCAACGGTATCCAATCAATGTAGTCGGCAGAACAAAGGAAACTTGAATGAGAGAAGTTTTAGAAGAAGATCTAAGTACCGAGAGGAAAATAGAGCTCGAATCCAAAGCATTCTCCACGCACCCACCATTCATTAGCAGCGACCTTACCACACATCATTACCACCAGCCATTTCACTCGAATCTGTAGCTTTGCTACCTTCGCAACTAGAGGAAAAATCAGATTCTTTTCTTTATCTTTCTTGGGCAATTGAATCAGGAACCGGTGCAGAAGACAAGAGGGACCTAACCGCTGCATCTCATGCCCTGAGCTCTTTTGAGGGTTTCATTTCTTTTTTCTTTGTGGAATATTGTTGATATTTCCCAAAAGCACATTCAACTTCCTCAACGGGGAGTTAGCAGGAGTCACTGTTTAGAAAGATAGCTGTCATTGAGACCGCTAAAGAATCGGATCTTTTTAAATCGAAGGGCATCTTTCGCCTTTCAGGTCTTTATCGCGTCTTGCCGGGCGTCTAGGAATACATAGATTCTGTAATTAGTCAATATTGGTAAGCCTAAGAGAGGTTCGGGGAGGAGGCATAGTGCAGCCGATCTGCTCCATTATGCAAATCCTGTGAATATGAAAGTGTGGAAAGAGTCAATTGGCATATACTTTGCAGTCTTCGAGGTCTAGGCCAAAAGATCGGATGTTGACCCCACCCGGCCGAGAAGTTAGCAAACTGGCATACTGAACTAAGCCGGAAAGCAGGAAAGGAACGAAAGAGGTCAATTTCGCCTAAGAGATTACAGAATAGCAGACGAAAGGCCAGCTAGGCCAACTCGTGAACAGAAAGCTACCTTCGCCCGAAAGCCAGGAGCAGGATGTCCGAAATGGAATGCCAATAGCCTCTTCCTCTGAATCTGCCCCGGAAAGAGCCTTATAACCAAATGGGCATTCCTTCTTTGCAGGACTAGCCCTAGCAGCTTGGCTTTGTCCCCATACTAGGGAGCTGAACCTACTCATACTAAAAGAATGAATCATTCCCTTACCTTACCGCAGAGCAATTGAGGCACCTCTTTCTTGGCTTACCCGAGTCGAGTGGATAGTCAGTCTCGCGGCAACTAGACTCTCAAAAAGAGACCTTGCTTTTCTCTTTGCACGAACAGGGATAAGATAAAAGCGGGATCCACTAGTCATAGCCCCAACTGAGATGCAGCTATTTTAAGCTATCTCCCGCTCTAGCAAGAGAGACTCCTTTCCTTTTTCATCGTCAGTCAGCCTTGTACTTTTATTCAGTTCGAGTTTGTTTGCCTTTCGGGGTTCTCAGTTGTTGAATCAAAACTTTCGTCGGCCCACTACCTCTGTTTTAGATAACTCTGCCTTCCTTGTCGGGGGCTATAGCTTCTGGTTTGCACTCGAGTGGGGATACTGCCTATCCAAGACCAGGTCTTTCATTGGCCTCGTACCGTTCCGCGGGTAATTCTTGAACAGTATACTACTATTCTCTTGACTCGACAAGCGAAACATCAAATGAAACATTCTAGGTCAGGCAGACTGGCCCTGGAAAGAAAGCCTTCCCGTTCCAAGGAAACAAGTACAAACCTATATACGAATACGAGAGTTTGCATTCTGCCGCTTGCTCTAATCCGTCAGCAGATGAACCCGGTTGGTACACCTTCCAAAACCAAAACGGACGCTGAGACTTCTTCTACGGGCGGTAGCTCTAATAACTGAATTAGAGGAAACCAGAGCGCTAGGTTCGAGGAAGCCTGGACCCGTTGTTGGTCGGGAGAATCAGGCTCTCTTGGTAAAAACTTTCTTTTCTTTTTTTTGAGTTTGCAGTCGACACCCCTGCACCTCGATCTTTCAAGTACACTCAACCGAGGAATGGTGATATTTCCATCATTCCACTTTGTTTGCGGATTCAAGGTTAATCCTTTCGATTGATTGGCGTTATTCCCTTTCTTAATAGAAAAGAGGGGTGCTCTCAGCTAGCCTTAAACTTTGGAACAACTGAATCCTCATGCCTCTCCTCATTCTTTATAAATGAAAAAGAGAATAGCTTTGCTTTTTTATTCGCGCTTAGTAGTAATTAGAGGGAGAGCGCTCTGACACCGGGCCACCAAAGGTCGGATGGATCGGCCTATTGATAAACACCGACCAGGTCGTAACCATATTCTAAAGCTTTGGAACGAACGGCAAGCAGTATAAGGAGGGATCCCAGCTAGGGTAAATAGCTCGCCTAAGCGAGCAAGCATACGCATAGCAGCACATAGCGCGCCAAAAGGCTACGTACGCGAGGCTAGAGCGCGAATGAGAGCGGTGCGTGAAGGAATGACTATTCAACCGGGGAATTTTTGTAGAAAGATAGAGAGGCGAGAGAGAGTATGAGGCCGGTACTCAAAGGAAGCGGCCCTTGGAAGAGAGTCCGGAGACGCCAAGAAGGGCGTAAGGATCAAACAGAAGGTCTATGATGTGGATAGACCGAGCTCGGAGTCAGACATCCCGGAACCACCTAATCCCATAGGCACTGAGTCAGAAGGATAAGGGGACCTGGTATGGCATCGCTCTATTGTAATTGAGTTCGGTGCGCTAGGATTCTAAACCCGAAACCATTACAGTAAAGGTACGGAATCTTCTCAATCTCTCCTCCCTCCCTAGCGACTTTTCTCGCGTACTTGCCTGCTGGCTTGCTTAATGGCTTTCCTTATCTTATTGGGATTTCTTTCCTATTGCTTGTCTTCCTGGTCAATTAAGCTTTCGACGAGTGACTCTTGGTTGCGGGGCCAGGGAAGGGACCGACTATCTACTTACCCGCGAAAGGGAAAGTAAGAGAGGAAGAATGCGCGACTGGCTATCGAGAATATGAAGAAAAAAGACATTCTCTGCCCTTCTTTCTTCACTCTCGTTCTAGAAGGCATTCCGTCAAGCAGCATGGGATGAAGACGATTATGTGCAAGACCATTTTCGGCATAAGGCACTTCACTGCAAATAGCGTATATAATATATAAAAGGATGGAGAGTGTTAGTTAGTCTTTCTCTTTTCCATCCGATTCGTTAAAGCCCATCTCTTGCAAGAGACGATTGGGGGGAAAGAAAAGAAGACTTCCTTACTTATTGTTATACCGAGGAAGAGGATTCTCAACAGCAGATATAGCAGGGGATATCTTAACTATAGCAAAGAGAGGATTCGATGCTTTCTTCTCTTATCTTAGATGTGGCATTACCGGTCTTTGCAAGAAGGGCTTGGCGGACTAAGGTTTAGGCTTTCCCTTGCCAACTATTCCATCTGGGGATGAATCCGCTCTTAGGACAACTAGGCTGTTTGAAGGTGCGTAGCGGAGTGAAGTCAAAGGACGTAAGATAGAGGAAGTACAGATAAACATCCTTTTGCCTTTAGTGCGTAGGCGTAAGAGCTCTTTTGAGGTTTGAGGGAATTGAATCAGAAAGCAGGACAGAATAGGCTCTTACTGCTCTAGAAAGAGCTTCCCTTGAATCAACTGCTATTGAAGACGGTGCTATTGATATTGATATTGAATCCGCTGTGGGACTTAGGTGCCTTAAGCGGAAGAGGGGATTTCTTTCTGGCCGCTACGCCCCTTTGTTAGGAATACCAGGAAATCGAAGATGCAGAGAATCGTCTGTGGGGGAGATACTATATAATCGGTAAGGGCCTTATCCTATTCCTTATCAGGAATAGCGGCCTTAGTAAGAACAGCAATAAGGTAGTCCCTTACTCCATTCCTGACTTCCCTGCTGTATATGCTTTAGCAGATAAAGACTCTTTGACGGGCTACTCTCCAAGCAGCACGACCTCGCTACCTCCCGAACTAGTCACACAATGCAGTTGGAGCTAGAGACGAGGATGGACCAGGCTTATCCAGAATCGGCCAAGCTAAGCAAAGAGGAACCTCTTCCAAACGGCCACTATGAGAAACATGCTCCCTACAGCTACGAAGGAAGAAGAAGATAGACAATGCAGAGACTAGACCAAGAGAGAGAAAGAAACTTCCCTCACTCAGAAAGGCCCAGACCACGCTGGGAAAAGAATGGCACTTTACAACTATTTCTTCTGCCTTATAACGAGCTGGAGTCGAACCAGCACTGCCGGATTCGAAAAAAATGTGGGTTCAACCTAAGAATGATCGTTATTTGTTAACCCGGTTCACCGAAAAGGCTACGTCCGGGGGCTTTCTCTTTCTTATAGTCCCCCTTCGCCCCCTCCCCACCTTTCTACTTCTCGGATGACTTGAACGAGATTCTTGAAAAAGGGGCTCTCTGTCCCCTGATTTTTCACCTCCTCGAATAGGGACAACCATCACGATATCTTTTTCTTCCTCATTCTGATTTTGGTTTTCGTATTATGGATCTTGGTTTTTGCTTTATGGTATATTCTTCTACTTCGCTTGCATCTAATAGCTTATAGGCTTCTTTCCTTGCTTGGTGCTTAGTCCCACTCTTCCTTTTTCTTTTCTGCTTTTTTCGCTTCTTTCTTTTAATTTGAATACGCTTATTAGATTTCCATGTTACCGTACTTCGGATTCAGGATTGGCAGAAAGAGTAGCAGTGGCTGATGAAAAAGGTGATCTTGCAGGGGGTGCGAACTCGTAGCTAACGTCGTTGGTTGTCTAAATCTCTCCCCCCAAAAAAACAGCATGAAATTGATTTAGCCCTTATACGATACGTCTTTTCATTCTTCAGAGCCTACTCTTGCTGGAGTTGTGGCTGGGTCAGATTCCATAACCTTTGCTAATCTCCGAGCTGCCTTTCCTTCGGCTTGTAACAAAAGCTCTCAGAGGCCTTGATCGTTTGCGGCCTGTTTCGGCTATTTGATGGACGAATGTGTGCCCTATTGGAGCCGTTTCCGGGCCTTACTTCTTAATCAGATTTTGAGAAAAAGTGGGGTTTTCCCTGAGTCGCCTATAGGTTGGAGCTATGAAGCCCTTCCCTTCTCCTAATTCTTTCCATTCATTGAGCTACCTTCGGTTTAGGTTCTTTTTTCATTGGCATGTGATAGGGCGGGGTGGTCTATCGGTGAGAGCCAGAAGGGAAAGAAATACATGACATCAATCCAATCTCAAGAACTCTGATTCAACCATTTCTGTGTCGCTGACTGGGGTCTCTCCCCCTCTGGGTAATCCTTAGTATACTCAAAAACTTCCGTTTGGTGGGTCTGAAGTCAAGACCAAAATCTCCTCTTTTCGGAAGAGCGTGAAAACTGAAAAACTATGGCCAGATCTTGGTAGGGAAATGGGACCTTCCGACCCCTTGGGGCCGGGGGGATCAGAAAGGCTTAAGCTTGTTCTACGCTTTAAAAACTGAGCTTCACGGAGCTCCTCTCCTGACAGTCGAGTGGCTTACGCTCCTTCTTACAAGCTATTCTTTCAATATGCGTGGTCATATCATAACATAATATGTGTGGTTATATAACCCATTGAATGCCCTTCACTTCAGTCTTGTCCACCAGAACATCGATGTGGGGTAGCGGGAAATTCTCTTACATACTACATTTAAAAGTGAGATAGGGCGGAAATGGGTTCTGGATTTTTCACTTTAGGAATCAGTAAAATGTGAGTATAGTTGAACTTTCTCAGAAGATTACCTCCATTCAGCATGGAAAGCGCCATTTCTGTGACATCATGTCCCAAATGTCCAAAAACTTCTGAAAGAAGAGAGCAGGTAGCACATCTGGCCCCGGTGCTTTTTTAGGATCCATTTGACGCGCAGCTGCCAGAACTTCTTCAGTAAGCAAGCTACCTGAATCATTAAGCATTCATAGCCTCATCCACCCTTTGCGGAATACATCTCACTACTTCCTCAATCAAAGCAGGTGAAGGAGGACTTGATTGGAAAATGTTATGATAGTAGTCCACCGCGATTCTTTCCAACTCTTTCGGGTCAGAGCTTCCTTCAGAGTCCTGCAATTTCTGCATTTCATTCCTAACTGGCTTATAATTCTCATTTCCCTGATGGGCAAGAAATATCCCTAGTAAAAGTGCCCTTCTCAATAGTCTAAGTCCCCTGGAAAGTGTGTTCCCCGAGTGTGATTTGAAAAGGCCCCAGCCTATCCCCTTTTTGAATCCCGCATTCCTATTCCATTCCCCCTATAAGTGCTAGTTCCGTTCCCCTTCATCTAGTTCTAGTGCGAAACCCATGGAGTTCTATCTAGTCCTTATGGCTCTCATTCCTATAGAATCCCTTCCTTCCTTTGCCCTTCCATAGTAATAAGTCTTTCCAGGGCTAACATGCTATAACGTCTATCCCAAGGGTGCCGAGGTTAATGAGCGTAAGGGTAGTTAAAGACTCCCATCCCTACCTTTCATTTTAATAGGGCCATTCCCGTAATTCCAGCCATTAGGAGTTCCCCGCCATCCCTACCAGGCCTTCTCCCAGAGAGTACGCAAGCAATCCAGTAGGCAAACAAGTTCGTTTGAAAGAAGGATAATTTCTCCAGGCAGGAAGTCAAATTGGTATACTTTTAGGCGCATAGCATTAGCATTCGAGCATCTCGGTCAATCTCTTCTTCTGCCCCTCCAGCTAGTTCTTGGGGGGAGGTTGATTCAAATAGGAAATAGCATACCATTAGATATACGTATAGGAACATGGGTACATGATATTGAATGTAGGGATGAGACTGATCAGTGATAAATTCTGACACCAATCATTTACAAGTGAGTATTACACCAAGAATTGACAAGCGGGTGGCAATATACATTGAAAAGAACTGTTCTCTATCTTTAAACCTTCGAAAAAGCATCTACTCCAGGGAGAAAGAAGAAGCAGTTCCCTTTGAACGAATCTTGCTCTGTTATCTGCTTCTTCTTTTGTTGGCAATTCTTCTGTTGTCGGAATACCCGGTCTTGTCGGAAGGGAAGAGAGTTCAATCAAATCGGATGTGGTAGCGTAGTTAAGAGAAATAGCAGCCTTTAGGCCTGATCTGGCTAGGTTTCGGAATGGAATAGCAAGTTAGATCCGATGCGCTAGAGAATCCGTTCTTGTCGGAGGGGCTAGTCGAGGATAAAGGTAGAACGTAGGAGTGAGGGAAAAGAAAGTCTTCCCCGCGCTGGCTTGCTTAATGAAATCGAAGATATAGCATGTGTGCAGTAATTTTCAATTCATTTCTCTGCCGTCGTGACAGATTGATGGTGCAGATGATAAAGAGAAGACGGTGCTAAAGGCTAAAGATTTGGGTAAGACAGAAGTCTTTCTAAGATGAGATAACTTTTAAGAGCAGAAAAGACTTCGAACTAAAGAGATACAAAGAATAGTGTAGTGTGTAGTTCCTTTGTGCCCAGAGGACTTGAAAGAGCTTCGGATTCTATTGATCCTCAATTCAAAGTCGTAAGTCTTTCGCTTGACCGAGGGCTCGTTGGTCTTGGTTTCGATTCCAGAGATCGAGATTCGAATTTGCTCTTTTCGAACTCAAAAGAAAGTGAGTGAGCAAGGCTACCGTTTCAACTAGATACGAAATTGAAAGAAAGGAGAGTTCTGTCACTTCCGGGAATTAAGTAGAGGATCCCGACTTCCCTATCTGATGATTAGGATTCTGCCTGAACTGGAACTGGTGGAATCCCTACTAGTCACCGATGTTGGCGCCTTTTCAAAAGATTTGAGAGATGCGTTTTCATAGCCTACTTTCGTACCCACAAGCCCATGCAAGGGAATCAACTTAAGACTTTCCCTCTGAGATAGCGAGAGCCCTTGCGCAGATGTTCTTGCCACTGTTGGTGCTTTAGTTGTACTAAAAGTAGTAGGAGATTAGGACTAAGGGCATAGCTTAAGGAAGCAAGTAAGCTGAGGGAGTTCTGTGGTGAAGGACTACGCGCTGCTAATGTCCACATTCGGTCGGTCTTCAAGTGAGTGAGTGAGATGAGGAGTGAAGAGATGGAACTAAAGAGATTCGGATTAGCCCAAGCCAAGTACCATCCATTTAGCTATTGGACGATGTGATCGTCCGCATCGGGCCTTTCTCCGCCCTTTATTTATTCTTCACCCCCGCTGCAGGTCTTCCCTGGTATGCGGTAAGACAAGAGCGTCTTCATTCTCCGAGGGTTAGAATACTCTCTTCCTTATGTTAGCAAGAAAAGGAAGAGCTCTTGTTGTTCTAGAAGAAGCAGCTAGTTCATCGGCATCTGTTGTCGTTGAATGAATAACCGAAGTTCTTGCTCTTGTTGGCAGTTAGTTCGATTCAGCAGTGACGAAAGGCTAGGAATCGTCTTCTCCTATGCCGACACTACTACAACTAATACCTAAAGAAAGGGCAGGAATTATATCTAGTTGATTGGCCGGGAAAGATTTCGCGGGAAGAGATAGCACTGGCGAGTGACTTCAGTCGATAGCAAATCAAGTAGAGCTTTATAGGTAAAAAGAAAGAATAGGGAAGGTCAGCTTATTATAACTGGTTAGCTAAATGGTAAAAGGTAAGATTTCGTTTTGGGGAAGGATCCAAGCGAGTTCCGCCATTAGCGAGGAATTTTGATTATTAGTAAAGGAATCAAGGTGACCGGAAAGAGGATGTATTTGTGAATCCATCCGCGAGTAAGACAAAAGCGAGAAGGGTAAGAGCTCCATAACCGAATTGTCTTCCTATAACCGAGGAGAAAGCGCTCTTACCTCTCCTTCTTAGCGAAACCTTTATTTCATCCATCCCTTTCCATTTTATATCAATAGGGAACTCCTGCCTGTCATTCATCCAGTTGTGACCGCTATCGCCCCTATTCTCTCAACAAAGCCCCTATTTTCTAGATGAGGAGGAGTACCTTCGCTATCGCTCTCTCCAAGCCGGCCATAATAGAATAGATAGGCCAAGCTTGTCTCTTTATTATCTGGGTTGAGGATATAATCGTTCCTCAGGCAAGAAGAATAGACGGATAGACTGAGAACAGAGGGGGCATGAATTCTTTACTTACCGCAAGAAGTAACGGCAGCTCGCCAACGCCAACACCTACTCCTCCTCCTAGTACAGCTACTACAGCTATGACTAAAAGTAGATTCCCTTTATGACCTAAAACAAGCTGATTTCAGTTAGGCTAGCCCTCTTTCTTTACAAAAAAGTGGAAAGGTGCTCCCCTTTTTCTCTTTTATTTTCAGGCTTTTACTATTTTGAGGTAAGAATCACTCAAGGGGCCCATAACACTCTTGTTTTCATTTACTAACTCTACTTCAATTGATTCACTTCGCTAGCCAAGCCTTGACCGTTACAGGCAGAGTTCTTGAACAAGCGATTGAAGACCGATGTCCGGGAAGGGAAGAAGTCTTTCAAGGACCCGGCTTCGTGGACGAGAAAGAATAGAATCAAGGGCACGCCCGACCCGAGCTACTAGGCCAGGGCCGGAGGAACTATTTCAAGCAAGGATGCATAGATAGGACAGGTAAGAGAGAAGACCGGTTAGGCCGAGAGGAAAAAACCACACCTTGATCTGTCATTCCTTCCGCGCGCACCGTCGATCAGGGCTATTTGAACTAGTTTCAAAGAAAAGGCTGGGTTGCCCCTTGGGTCCCTTGGGTTGGGATAAGTTGAATCCGTTTTTTACTTCTATTTTGACTACTCCGAATTTCTTGCACTCACAGAAGACCAATTCAACAAGTGCTAATGCAGTCGGTCACATCTTCTCTGTCAGAGACAGCAGCGGATAAAAGAGCAGCTAGCCCCCTTGGTTGGGGTCGGTTCTTTCCCTCAAAAAGAATGGAAGTCGGATTCGCTAGCCTTTGGGCTTAAAGAATCGCTTCGCACCTTCTGTCTTTTTTTCTTAAGGATATCCCCAATAGTCAAGATCTCATGCAGGAGAGAAAGAAGGAGTCTGTTGATTCTATGGTAGCTGAACGTCTTCACTTTCATTATTCCTAAAAAAAAGAGTCCCTTCCTTATTATTGATAGCACAGGAAAGAGAACTCCGCCTTCTCCTTCGGGGGATTAGATTAGTTAGAGGACTTCCTTTAGCTCTAAGACTAGGGATCTAAGGAAGGTTATTTGGTGGGAAATCCAGCAAAGCGAAAATCCCACTGTTAGAACATCTAAGAAAAAGGAGAGCAACGCAATTGGTCTTGCACACTAACTCATGAGTCAACCTAGGAAAAGAACAGCTTTCCAGCCTTTCTATACGCGCGTTTTGACTCTGAAATTCTCGTTCCTATCTTTATTGGTCAATCGAAAGAGTTCAATGTGCCTAACTTTCTCGATCTATTGAAGGAGTTAGATCTAGTTGGGCGAGTTATAGGCATAGTGCCTGGGGGCGGATTCCTTCCGATCTGATTGAATAAGACCAAACTCTCAAACCAATCTCTGCCACGTCTTACCGAACTACACGACCTCAATCCTCATCGCTTTCAGTCTGTCTTGACGCCAGATAGTTGACTGGTTGCTATCTCTTTCCCTTGAGCCAACTGAATGGGAGATTCTCACTCTGCATGGGAAAGGATCCCTGCTAGCAATCTCTTATTGAGTATGCCTCTATCTCTATGAAAGAGATAGCCTTTTTTTCTGAGTAAGATTCTTTCCTGACTTGAACCAAAGCAACTCTTTTACCCCTCCACGGACACTCTTCTTCAACCATAGCGACTTTCATCATTGATCTAGTGGCATTCTGTCTTTCATCCCGTAGGCTATCTGCTTGCTGCGACATTTAGCTTTTTCATTCAAAAAAACAAAGCATCGAGAGAGAGAGAGCAGGCCATTCCCCTATCTGTTCATTTCTGATTCAATCGAGTCCTACTCTTTACTCTTTCTAACCCGCACTCGCTGCCTGTGAAGGTGAAGGCATGCCTTTACTAATCTTGCAAATGACCTAAATAAACGACCAACAGATTCAATAGCACCGTCGTCTTCCCAAGAAAGATCTGATCAGGAATAGCCTTTATCTTCTTTACTTCGTAACCCTCTCCTTCTTACCTTAAAATCGGATTAGAGAATTCCCTCTTTCAAGTGCTGTTTAGATTCCCTTCCTGGGGCAACGCACTAACTATAGTCTAGAGCTCCTCTAGGCCCAATAGACTGAGATTAGTCTCATCCCCCGAAGATAAAGGAATAAGAATGACATTCGCTATCATTTTTGAAAAACCTGGCGGTCAAAACCTTTACTCAATTCCTTCTTGTTCCAGTAGATGATCCACTCTTTTTCCTATTCAACATCCCTTATCCCTTTGTCTCTGTGTTTTCACATCGAGAATTCTTTGCAGATGAAGAGATGTCAAAGGGGCATCTTACTTCCCAAACGGATCCTACATCTATATCTATATATAAAGGCTGGTTTATCAAGAATACGCAAGAAAAGCACTTCGAATTGTTGATTAATCGTCAGAGATGGCTTAGAACCAATAGTTCATTATCGAATGGATCTTTCCGCAATTGAATCAGAAGTAGCTGCACATGAAGCTGTGGGACGGATATGGCTTTCCTTCTTACTTTCCCCGCTTTCCTCTATGCCTTCTGCTTCGACTTCAAATGAAATGTGATCTATACGCTCTTCGAGATGAGGAATAGGAATTCTGGTGGTATCTTAGAATAAGATAAAGGCTTCTTTTAGGAGTGAGATGTCCCTGTCCTGTAACTATCAATCACTTGAATAATCGAAGAGAGATGGGATCCTAGGGCAGTTTAAAGGTATGCCCGTTTCATGATCTAGGTGCCGTTGATTGATTCATTCTACTTCTTCTCTTTCTTTGTCGAGATTCCGTTGGTGTTCAATCTGGTATAAGAGAGAAAATCATCATCTTATATAATCGTTCTTTTTCACTTCTTCATGTCTTGGTTCACTGTCCATCTTCAGATGAGTAAGAATCCTATTCGAGAAGCCAACGCCCAAAGTGCTTTTTCAAGCTAAATGTGGACATGAAAAAGAAATTGAGAAAGTGAGATTCATATTAAAGATATCCCACTAACTCATGTGCAGCTAATTCAATTGAGAACATCACAGCTGATACGACAAGACCGGTTATTCACTCACCAACAACAGCGCATTCAATAGCAGCGCCTACTCTTTCTATATGTGATTTGCTTCCTTAGTAGCCTTTCCTTCCCCAGCGTGAAGTTCAGTTACTTGCCTTAGGGCAATCGGAGTTCAGTGAGAAGGATTTTTTGCTGTTAACTTAGGGTTAGGGTACTAGCTTAACTAACGATGTCAAAGAGCTCCCTCTTGCAACCAAGCCCTTCTTGCTAACACCGGCCTTCAAACAATCCCATCGCCTAACTGATCTACGACCACCCTTCTTCGTCAAGACCAGTGCCTGCTACTATACGTGACAGCTACTCCTACTGCTACAGAGATAAAAGAGAAAAGACCAGCAGATTCAATACCTCTGTAAGAGCGGATAAGAGGATATTTCAAAGACCGGATAAGGCTTTCCATCTAATGGGGGGGGAAAGTCCCCCACTCTCGTTTAAAGCTCTTCTAGGGCTCAATAAACTTCAATGGGGGATTCAACTCCCCGAGGAAAGGGAGTGAAGGTAAGGTTAAAAAAACTCCAAATAAATCAATCTCCTCTTACTCTTATTTAAGACTTATGGGAAGAAAGCAAGGACTGATTATACAACGTATTTTTGAAAACAACCTCTTTTCTTTTAGCGCATCAGAGAATAAGCTGTTTTCACTCCGTCTGCCTAGTAGAGCTTCGGAATTCCTTTCTTTAAGAGTTTGTTGGACTATTGAATTACGTTTAACAAGAAGGACCCTGGTTGAAGGCTTATATTCAACTATTAATTAATATTAAATATTACCTTAATACTGCTATTCATTCCAATTGACATTGCCTTTTTCATCCTCGGGTAACTGATGAGTCTATTAAGATCATGGCCGCATTTAGGAAGGATCTCATATACGATACCACCAAATGAAACTTCCTTTCTGCTTAAGGCACTAGTTCGGATGGAAACCCTGATCAGGCGGGTGGCCTAGCTAAGACAGCTATCCCTCAGAAATAGCAGCATTCCGTTGCAGAGTTTGCCGGGTGTGAAGAAAGACATTGAATCGAAAGCGGACATGCTGCTCACTAGCTAGATCGGACTGTCTCTACCTTTGCTAACTCTGCCTGTAAGGAAGCTTGAAAGAGGGAATTCTCTGATCTATGATCCCATATCCGGAAAGAAAGTGTTTTTTCGATTCCGCGCATTGGAGCTGAAAAAGGCTATTCATAAACTTAAACAGCCTTGCTTCTTACCGCGTAGTGGGGACAGTTAGACTTAACTATTTAATTTACATACTAAAGATATGAAAATAGGTAACTGAACTAAGGCTTTTAACTAGCTGTTTTCTTTCTCTTCACTCGAGTACTTCTATGTGCTGCTTCCCGTAACTCGCTACAGAAGAAGACCTAAAAAGCGCACTCAGATTCGGTAGCAAGAAGCAGCAAAGTTGAAGACCGGAGCGGAGGGCGTAGGGAGTTGAGAAGCTGCTTGCAACAAGTGAGAAGGGGAAACCTTTATAGTCAAGGGCAAGCACCGGATTCAGGTTTTGTTTTAGAGAAAGAGTTTGTCAATGTAGTTGTTAAATCAAACCCGTCCGCGGGAGAAGAATAATGAAAATGAGAAGCTCTATCGGCTCTTTCTTTCCCATATCTATCTTTTTTTAAGAAAAAAAGGTATAATTCTGCTTCTAGAACAGAAAGAACAGATGATAAGCCTAAAGCAGATGAACCAAGGGAGTACTGGAGCTAAGCGAACCAAGGTATGGAGCTAAACAACAGGCCTAGGCCAAAGCGTTACGGTCAAGCGGTAGTCCCCGGCACCCATACTGGATATTCGGGTAAGGGAAACTTGTATCGGTGGGAAGGGAAACAAAGACTCCCTTGGTGAGAGGGAAAAGCAACATCATTATGGGTTGGGAAGGGAAATCATTCCTACCGGAGGTCAAAAAAGACGAAATGACTAGGGTTAAGAACAAAAAAGGTGACGTTTCCGCTCTTCGTTCCGCTCTTGGTTTACAGGCTTTGTTACCGGACCGGCAGGTGTATAAAAAAAAAAAGGGGAAGTTTCTAGGTAGGTTTCCCGATTAAGGTTTAGATTCAAACGATTGACATTCTATTCTTCAGGAAGGTTATACCAGGGAAGTGAAGTTGTTACGAAAGGAGGTTGAGCTTTCAAGTTGTTGGTGTTGGCCCGGGGAAGTCTTTCGATTTAAAGGGCTTTTAACCTCTTTCTAGCTCTGTGGGAAGCTTTCCTCTTTGTGTGCCTAGGAAGAGGCTGTTTTCGCACATTAATCACTAGTAGAAGAGGATGGCATTGAATCTGCTGTTCTTGTTCGAGAATCCGCAGCACATGAATATGAGTAAAAGGCACTGATTGACCAAGGTCTTACTTCATCCGCTGCTTGAGAAGCTGTTGGTATACAAGACGGTGTTCGAGAACTAGCTAGGTCCCTTGTCACTAATCCGAATCTGCGGAAGAGGAGTCCGTCATCCTTGTGTCGTCAGCTGGCTAAAACTAACCATATCTCCTTGGGCCCAAGGAGGGGTTACGGCGAACATGCTACTCACTATCGAGGGTAAGGATGAAGAATTCAGTGATAAGGGTAGAACCGGACGAGAGAGAGCTGTAACTAGCAAGGATGCTTCGGGCTCTTGAACCGACTATAATGCTCTTGGTTTAGCCGATTGAGTAGCACTTGCACCGTCCGTAGCGAAAGACATAACCCGCGTAGAGATGGGAAGTGGCTAGAGCAGGGGTAGCTGGAGCAGCAGTGGATTCGGTTGATCCAATAACAGATGGTTGGATGAGATGGATAACTAGGGCACAGTATCTAGTATACTCACCCGCACCATAAGCATCTGTAGTATAGTCCTCAGTACTTAGTGGTTAGTAGCGCTCTGGGAAGCATCTTAGGTTGTGTGCCCTTTAGAGGCCCGGCATACTAATCACAATGTTACCTCCTTCTTCTTATTAGTAAGATAGGGCGAGGAGCGTAATTCAGAGTTTCGAAGACTTTTCTATTGATAAGGCATTAAAAGATTCTTCTTTTAGGTTTTCTCCTTTTCATGTATAGATAGATCGTTTATTGCTTTGAAGGAAGGTTTCTTTCTGGTTGGAGAGTGGAGAAGACCTACAACAGTTCGATCAAGAGCAACAGTATGAGCAAGAAGTCAGGAATTGTACGACCACGCAATCAACGTTATTGGAGACGAGAACGTCCTTTCGTTCCCCTCAACACTCACCCGGTGTCTTTGATAATTGGACTTCGACAGAGCACCCGAATGAAAGAGTAGATGAGCCCCAAGATCCTAATGCTACACTCAGAGATAGGCTCGCCCAGATTTTGGCTCAAGGAGGTGGCAGAAAAGTCGAAAAAGGTTATGATGGAAGAAGAAAGACTTCAAATAGAACGTACACCCAAAGTGATTCTCCGAAAATCCACCGAAGAGTATCAATCTGCCTATAACCTGTTAACTAATTGACCTCCTGAACGCCCAACAATGATGAACTCTAAATATGTGGGCAAAGCTTCGACTAGAAGACCAAGAAGTGAAGCTACATCAACAAAGGTTACAAGTCAGTCGAAGAAGCTAGTGATTAAGCCCGAAGAACAATTCAAGGATCTCTTCGAAAAGTACATGAAAAGACATGCACTTCAACCTCATCGCCTTGGATTCAGAGATTTCTGCCGTCATCCAGGGGTTATCTTCCCGCCAGGATTCAAGATGCCTAAGTTAAGTAAGTATAGACAGGCGATCTAATGCAACATCTAGTCGCCTTTTGCAACGATTTCTGCATGTAAAAAGAGAATCGAAGAATGTTGATCTATCTTTTCCAGAAGTCACTCGAGAGAGAAGCCGCACGTTAGTTTGCATTAGTTCCTGTTTATGAAATGCACTTTGGACTGGACGTTTGAAGATGTTGTTTCCAGGTTCTTACACCAGTACAAGCATCAGACCGATCACCTGCCATCATTGGTTGAGCTAATGAACTTAACACAGAAACCAGATGAGAGTGTAGTGTCTTTCATAGATCGATGGAAAGCTTTTTTTATCACCGCTATAGAAGAGCATGCATCATGTGCTTAAAGAGAGAGGATAAGGAAGCGAAACCACCCAACAAAAAGTAAGAGATGCCCATTCATCAACCAACATGAATTTTTTATATGTATAGCTTCAACTCCTCCCTTTCTGAAGAAGTTCTGGCGCAGGTGCCTTTGAATTAAGACTTCCCTCCGCTCATTAGATCTGAACCGCTGGATAATTTTTCGGAAAGAAAGATCTTTGCGAAAGCGAATCAATTGCTTGGGTGATCGCCCTTTAGCCTCTTGTTTGGCGAAAAAGACTCCCATGAGTTGTTATAAAAACGATCTCCTGGTAAATGGGTACTGGAGTCATAGCGGCGGCCATAACCCTTTCTTCATTGGTTCATGTTGTGCTTCCTGACAAACTCCTTTTTTCTATGCACAGAAAGAAGTGGAAATGAAAGCTCTTCGAGCTTCCCTTCTTTCGTAGCTCTTTATCGTCGAACCGCCCCCTCGGGTGGACATAATTGGTACACTAATTCTTTGATTTGGAGAGAGGAGATCATTGACTCACCAATCCATGAGTTATTATACTCCGTGGATTAATGCGAAAGAAGCGGGGAATTTGTGGACTTCCACATCCCACTACAAAATGGAGGAAAAGACCCCATCTCGATAGTTGGCTTTGAAAGACCAATGCGCGCAGTCGAATTAGGAGTAGGGCATAGTCAAACTAGGAAAAGAAGTAAGAAAGAGATTCCTTCGTCGGGAGAGCTGGCACTGGCACTAACTAATAAAGAAAGTATGGTAGAGTGGCCAGTTCCGGCTTGCTCTGCCCTATTACTCCTGCCCCGAAAGCCGTCGCTCGAACGAATCAAATCTTTTTTCAGTTCGCCGGTAAGCAGAATGCTCTGTAATTGAAGCTGAAGATAAAGAATCAGCAAAGGGAGAAAAGAGAGGGAATTCAAAAAGGTTTTGTGCCGCCTAAAGGTTCTGTTCTTGATTTGGTTGTAAAGAACCTCACTTAAGCAATTCTTGTTATTGTTATTCTATCTTAGAAGTAGTTCCTATATTGTCCTTCTTTTCTTGTTGGAGTGCGCTAGCGCTTTAGTTCTCTCCCCCCTTCATCTGATCCTCTCGATTCTAGTTTTGGTACTGTGCCTATCCCTGTAAAAAAGCACTCAGCTCGCTCAGGGCTTGGAAGATCCTTCACTAGCTCTGCTTTATTGCCTCTTGTCTTAGGCTAGCTATTAGCCTCAGGTTACCGGCAACTCTATTCCGACTACACAACGTTAACCCTTGCTTGGTCGGTTTTGAGATGCATATGAATCAGAAATCGAAAAACGGGATGCTTTAAAAGGAGGATGGCAATTGGCTTCAAAGTCTGCAGGTATAAGCTATCGATGCGATGGAAGCGCTAGGCAAACCTGTAACAGAATACGGGTCGAGTAGCAGATCCAAAAGAAAAGGACTCAATCCTTGGCTAGACCCACCTCTCTTTTTCAAATCATTAATTCCACTCTTCTTTCTCGATGCGAAGAATAGCCCTTCTTCGGTGCCTTAGGAATTTCGTCTAGTAAGGGCGGATCTGTCGATAGCATTCCTTCCCCGCTCTCTCTCACTCTGTCGTTTGCATTCCCAGCGCGAAGTCCAATCGCTTCTTAAAGCAATCTCCTTTCTTTTACTCTCTTTCCTCGAATGCGATCTTATTATTATAGGATAGCGAATCGGATCTTAGAGAAGTATCGGTCTTCGTCCACACC